ACCAACTAATAAATTAGTACTTATCTTTATCTACTTCTACTTTGACTATTTACTTTTTACTTTACTACACTTATTTTTTCTTTTGCGAGTCGAAATAGCTAAAAATTCAAATGGGTACTGAATTATCAGAACTACTTCGATATACCGTTTTTAGTTTCCACCCGTGATAGAGTTTTATGTAAAGAAATATTGAGTCATTGCGTTTTATTACTTATAAACTCTTATATTATTCAATTCACAATCACAGACAAAATAGAAAAAGTACTTATATTGGAATCCTTCTAAATGTAGTGGGCTAGAAAAAAAGATAGGGATAATTCCTATCTAACTAGTAAATAACATATACCTTTTTTATTCTATTCAATCGTATTCTGGAACCATTCTTCGAAACATACACAAGGATTGATACTCATAGACATTACATATATATGTAGTAGGACCTCTTTCTCTTTCAAATTCTGCAATACCATCTATCTTTCTTCATATATACATAGATATATATGCATATATTTGCATTTTATTCTCCAACCCAGTGAATTATATTGAACCTCGCATTACTTAAATTGGGATAAGCTTCAAAAAAGAATATTTCGAAAGTTAGTCAATGATGACCCTCCATGGATTCACCTATATAAGCCGCAGCCAAATTTGCAAAAATAAGAGCTTGAATACCACTTGTAAATAATCCAAGAAACATGACGGGTATAGGAACTACCGAAGGCACTAAAGAAACAAGAACAACTACTACTAATTCATCAGCCAATATATTCCCGAAAAGTCGAAAACTAAGAGATAAAGGTTTTGTAAAATCTTCTAGGATATTAATTGGTAAAAGTATTGGAGTTGGTTGAATGTATTTCCCGAAATATCCCAATCCTTTTTTGCTAAGACCCGCATAGAAATATGCCGCTGACGTGGGTAAAGCTAAAGCAACAGTAGTATTTATATCATTTGTGGGCGCAGCTAACTCCCCATGAGGTAACTTTATAATTTTCCAAGGTAAAAGAGCACCTGACCAGTTAGAAACAAAAATAAATAGGAACATCGTTCCAATAAATGGAACCCAAGGACCATACTCCTCTCCAATCTGAGTTTTGCTCAAATCTCGAATAAATTCAAGAACATATTCAAAGAAATTCTGACCATCGGTCGGAATGGTTTGTGGATTCCGAACAACTATGATGACTGAACCTAATAAGATAGCAATTACAACCCAAGAAGTGATAAGTACTTGGGCATGAATTTGTAAACCTCCTATTTGCCAATATAAATGTTGGCCTACTTCTACATCTGATATATCGTAAAACCCTTTGAGTGTTTTAATGGAACATGGTATAATATTCATATTGTCCTCTAACAAAAATCAAACTTCAAAAAAGGAATTATTTTTATTCAACCATCTCTTTCTTAATTCATCTACGTTTATTCATGAATTTCAGTTATGAATCGTATATTTATGATACCTAGAAATCACCTAAAAAAATACCAATCATTTTATCTTTTTTATTCAATAATATTCAATATTCAAAACCACTCCAAAAAAAGCAAACCAAAATAGTAAAAATCAAAGAAAGTTCACCAAAAACAAACTCATTGGATTTTCAATTATAAGATAATCAACCCTTTTTTCTATAACTAGAAAGGCCTTCACAAATTGCAGATACTAATTTGGTAAGAATCAATCGAATCGAAGCTATAGCATCATCGTTGGCCGGAATAGAAATATCTGCAAGATCCGGGTCACAATTTGTATCAATTAAACAAATTGTTGGAATACCCAAAATAACACATTCTCGAAGAACCATATATTCTTCTTGCTGATCAACGATAATTACAATATCGGGCAATCCCGTCATATATTTGATCCCACCCAGATATGTTTTCAAGGTAGATAACTTTCTATTTAACATTGCCGCATCTCCTTTAGGAAGACGATTGAGTTTTCCCATCTTTTGTTCTGCTCTTAAGTCCCTGAACTTCTGAAGTCTTGTTTCTGTAGTAGACCAATTTGTTAACATACCCCCAAGCCATTTTTTATTAACATAATGGCATCGAGCCCTTATTGCTGCCGATGCTACTAAATCCGCTGCTTTATTTTTGGTGCCAACGATTAAGAATTTTTTCCCCCTACTTGCTGCATCAAAAACTAAATCGCAGGCTTCTGATAAAAAACGAGCAGTTATAGTAAGATTTGTAATATGAATACCTTTACGCTTTGCAGAGATGTAAGGAGCCATTCTAGGATTCCATTTCTTAGTACCATGACCAAAATGAACTCCTGCTTCTATCATTTCTTCCAAATTGATGTTCCAATATCGTCTTTCCATTTTCTCACACTTTCTCTATTTTTTTTTTTCATTGATCTACAACTCAAACCATCAATTTAAATTTCATTGATTACCAAAGACATAATCGGATCAGAGAGTTCAAGTCAAAAAAAAGAACTTCTTGTTAGGAATTACCAAATTACATTACGTAAAAGATTGGTTTGATGTCTCATGGAAATTGTTTGGGCCGCAAGAAGAAAATAATTCTCTATGGTGTAACAAAATATCTCTCATTTCCAACTCGAATATATTCTTCCTTTTTTTTTGAAAATAAATGTTTTTATCGTGCTTTAAACGATGTACTAATTTTTTGAACCCGGTACCAACCGGTATAATCCCCCCCAGAACAACATTCTCTTTCAGGCCTTTCAACCAATCAATACGACCTCGTAGAGCAGCTTTTGCTAAAACTCGAGCAGTTTCTTGAAAACTAGCTTCGGATATGAAACTTTGAGTATTCAGAGATGACTTCGTGATTCCCAATAAGATTGCCCGATAACAGATTGCTTCGTCCAAAATACGCCCTGCTCGCTCTGCTCGCAACAATCCAATTAATTCCCCAGGTGAAAAAACATTAGACATTCCATCTTCTGAAACCAACACTTTTGATGTTATTTGACGTACAATAATTTCTATATGTCTATTATGGATCTGTACCCCCTGGGATCGATAAACTTTTTGGATCTTATTAACCAAAGAGATACGACTTTGGGTTATGGTTAATTCAGCTCCAATCAAGAATCCCCAGGGGATCCCAAGAATCCTTCGGATACGTTCGTCCCAACCTTCAACTCTCCTTTCGAGGTTCATCGATATTGAATCAATTGAACGAACTTCTAAAATTTGTTCCACTTTTGGAAGACCTTGCGTTATGTCACCGGATCTCGATTTTTCATATATAAATGTAATTAATGTATCTCCTTCATAAAAGATTTCCCCATAATGGCCATGAACAGTTGCTCCTGGAGTGACCAAATAGGGCTTAGCTGATCTTATAACTAAAGAGTCAACATGAACAATGAAAATTTGACCAGATTTTTTTATGCGTGATCCGTATTTCAATAGACATACATTTTCACAAAGGAATTGTCCAAGGCTAATTATTGTCCATCCCTCTTCATAATAATCGTGATGGAGAAAACACCAATTCAAATGGAATGAATTCCAAATGATGTTACTGCATGGATCGGGATTATAAATCCTCCCATTTTCATCTAGTAAAAAGTATTGAAATGGAAGTACTTGAAGCACTTGGAAAGTATGTTGAAAATTTTCAAGTGACAAATATTTTTTTAAAAAGACTTGATTAGAAGTTCTTAAATAGGAAGATGAACAAAAATTCACTATTTTAGGCACAATAGTACCTAAGGGACCTAACAAATCCCTAATTGGAATCGTGGGATCCGCTTCTTTTGTCGCATTATTATATCTCGAAGTATTGAAGGGGCCCATTCGAAAACAATTAGATGATGACAAAATTATGAAAGATTTGCATTCCTTATTTCGATTCAACAATGTACCAAGAGTTCCCCGATATTGGGGAAATGATTGAATCTTCGCCTTGGAATCAAAAGGATTTATATGAGTACAATCTAATCCACTATTGGAAATCAATCCTGAACCTGCCGTATCATACCTTTTTACGGTATACAAAATAGTGGACTTTACTAACTCAATTCGGAGGAAATCACGAAGCAGATCTTTTGCTCTTATTTCAACAAAAAAAGTATGAATCTCTTCTTCTATAGAACTATTTTTTTCTTGGTCCCACTTCAATACTAAGCAAGCCCGAACTAATTGAATACTTGTGTGAGAAATTCCTCGAATTGACTTGCCATTTCCATAAAGTATATAATTAACAATTCGAAGTTGAACATTATCCTTTTCCTGCAATAGATCCTGAGAGAAAAGTGTTGCTAAATTTATCCCATCAGCTATTTCATATGTGATTACGGGCCGAACCAAAACAAAATGTTTTTTTTTTGTAGGTGCGATCCGTTGGACATAGATCCAATTTTTAAATTTTTTTGATCCTTTATAATTTTTTTTTTCCATTCCTGGTTGTATCAAAATACCGCTGTGCCTAGATATTTTATCCATCTCTCCAGGAAAATGAATATCTCCAGAAAAAATTTTCAGTTCCATACTTTTTTTTTTTCTTTCTATTCGGACTAATCCGCCTACTCTACTTCTTGTATTTAAATTTAAAACAAGTCGTGTATCTACTCCAACGATACTATTGTTCCGGACCATTATGGGTGAAGATCCGGGTAAGATATGCACTTCCTCGGGAATAAAAAAAAATTGATCTACTTTAATTTGCATTTGATATTTCGGACTCAATTCTTTTGTTCCTCGATACTCAATCAAATCCTCTTTTTTTACCATTGAATCTACTTCGATAATCCCATATTTAGTAATTCCCGAACTGCTTCTTCTGTATCGCGGATCATCAAAATAAGCAAGAATACTATTTTGACGTAAAATACCATTTTTAGGTATTTTAATCGAAATACCAAAACAGGGTATTAGTTTATTTTCTCGTTCTTGATCATATTGTAAGGGAATCACGAATCTATTTCTTCGCTTTTTCGACAAGGAATCATCGTAATTATTTTGACGAATAAAAGTAGAAGGATCTATGAGATTCCAATGACCATGAGATATGGTTCTATAAGGTTTTGAATAGTCAATAATTTCCCTATCTTTTTTACCAAAAGTATCCAAAAATTTATGTCTTACTTGATCATTAGTAAGTGAGAGATCAAAGATATATCTTTCTTCAACAGAAAAAGAGTTAGCATTCATTTGATCTTGATCCTTGTGGAGTGAAAAAGACACTATATTGGATCTACATAGACCTCCTGCTAATATCCATAAATGACTTGTTTTTGGTAATAGATGAACATTACTATATGGATATTCAGGCGCATGATAGCCATCAGTACTCCAGTGCATTTCTCCTTCTGACTCAGAATAAATATGTTTTCGAACCCTCTCTTTAAAATGAAAAGTGGACGTTCCGGTACGAATCTCGGCAATAACTTGTTCTGATTCTACATATTGATCATTTTGAACTAAAATCAAACTCTTTGTTGGAATATTAACATTATGCAGAATATCTCGACTCTCAATAGTTATATACAAGTCTATAAAACATAAAAAAGCAGGATGCCCATGACGGGTACGTGTGGGATGAACCAAATCCTCATCAAATTTTATTTTTCCATTAGAGGGAGCTCGTACATGTTCGGCAGTACCGCCTGTGAATACTCCACCGGTATGAAAAGTTCTTAGTGTTAGTTGAGTCCCCGGTTCCCCAATTGATTGACCCGCAATAATGCCTACGGCTTCTCCCAATTCGACCAAGTCACCATGAGTAGGGCTCCGGCCATAACATAATTGACAGATCCAAGATGAACTCCTGCAAGTAAAGGGAGTTCGAATATATATTGGGTGTGCTCGAAAGGTTATGAATCGATTGACAAGCCCAATTCCAATATCTTTATTCCGAGTAGCAATGCATCGTAGGCCGATATATATATCGTCTGTTAATACACGACCAATTAGTATTTGGACAAAAATTTTTTCCGTCATCCCATTTCGAGGACTCACAGAAATACCTCGGATAGTACCACAATCCGTTCTACGTACAAGAATGTGTTGAACTACTTCAACAAGTCTACGCGTGAGATATCCAGCATCTGATGTTCGTACAGCAGTATCTACAACTCCTTTACGGGCTCCGTAGCAAGAAATTATATATTCTGTCAAAGAAAGCCCTTCGCGTAAATTGCTTTGAATGGGTAAATCTATCATTTGTCCTTGAGGATCCGACATTAATCCTCTCATACCTACTAATTGGTGTACTTGAGATGCATTTCCTCTAGCCCCCGAAAAGGACATTAGATGGACTGGATTAGAGGGATCAGTCATCCGAAAATTAGGATTCATTTCTTGTCTCAAATATTCACTTGTAGCATACCATATCTCGATGGATTGACGTAATTTTTCTACCACGTGCACATTCCCATAATGATGGTTTTTTTCTAAAATAAAAGTTTGTTGTTCAGCGTCTTGAACTAACCATCCCTTAGAAGGTATTGTTAAAAGATCATCAATTCCCAATGAAATAGATGTAGCAGTGGCTCGCTGGAAACCCAAAGTCTTTACTTGATCCAGGATATGTGATGTATATGCCATTCCGAAATGATCTATTAATCTGCTAATAAGTCGTTTCATAGCAGTTGCATCTATCACTTTATTGTGAAAGACCAGATCGGTCCGTTCTGCCATAAGGACCTCCATATTCTGCTGAGTAAGATTCCACAATAGACCTGGGTTAGTGATTCGAAAACTTCCTTTCCTAAATCTTGATTCACACAGAAATTCATAAATTATGATACCAGTTAAATTGGGGAGACCCAATTTTATACGAGTATGGGCATCACTAATAGGATTTATTAGTTTTTATATAGCGTATGAGTTAGATACTATGAGTAAGCCCGCCAAAACCCCTGTATGGCTTCTTCTATTTCTCGATAAAAAGAAAGATGACCAACAGTAGTTCGAATGTATATACAACGAATTTCTCTTTTTACACTTCCTACTATTTGATAGTGCTTATAAATCTCATTAGAATTACCAAAAGATTCATATTGAACTTCAATGGGAACTTCTCTTGAGCCAACGACGCGTTGATCTAATCTCCACCGGAGCCACAAAGGACTATCTAAATAGATTCGTTTCTGCCGATAAGCTCCAAATGCATCATAAGAACTAGAAAAATACGGCTCTTTTTTATACTTACAGTCATTATTGTCAACTGTTTCCTTTTTATAGTTTATGCAATTAGAATTAGATAGATTATACCTATTTGCACAAATACCTCGAGGATTTCCCATCGTTAATGCATAGAGTCCAATAAGCATATCTTGAGTTGGTACGGAAACGGGATCCCCTATAGCTGGAGACAAGAGATTCATATGAGAAAACATAAGTAAACGAGCTTCTGCTTGAGCTTCCAAAGATAAAGGTACGTGAACAGCCATTTGATCCCCATCAAAGTCTGCGTTGAAGCCCTTACAAACTAATGGGTGTAAACAAATAGCACGTCCCTCCACCAAAATGGGTTGGAACGCCTGTATGCCTAATCTATGCAGGGTAGGTGCTC